ATTGTTGGATCCATAGGATTAATTATAGATCCTTGGGATTGGTGGATCATTTTCTATCCCGCAGTTTCAGGCTATAGATCAAGCCAAGGGGGGCTCCTCTCTACCCACCCTGTATATTGTCTTTTTCATTTCATGTTGCAATAGAAACTTATTATTTGATTATATGATACGAGATTATACGAGAATGAATTCTTCATTTCATTTATAGGTTATATTCTAGTATAGGAAGAAACAACTATTTATCTTTTTATCTTTTCGATGAGCATTTTTTTGTACATGACATGAGAGAAACCTCTTTTTATATTTCTAATTGAGGATTCTAGATCCTATCATAATATATATATCAATATATATATTGATAGTGATACCCTGAATTACCCCCAAAAAGAATCATTTCTTTCAATACTCACCCGTTGTTAGTTAACAATTACAATGATTGGATCATATGCTTAATTCTGATAGGAAATAAAATAGTAAAATGATTATTCATCGAATGACTATTCATCTATTATATTTTCATCAAATAGGGAGCAAGAAGACTCTATGAAAAAGTGGTGGTTCAATTCGATGTTGTCTAAGGAGAAGTTAGAACATAAGTGTGGGCTAAGTAAATCAATGGATAGTCTTAATGCTGTTGGACATACCGGTGGAAGCGAAGAGCCCATTCTAAATGATACGGAGAATAACATTCCTAGTTGGAGTGATAGTGGTAGTTATAGTTTCAGAAATGTTGATTATTTATTTGATATCGGGGATATTTGGAGTTTTATCTCTGATAACACTTTTTTAGTTAGGGATGGTAATGGTGACAGTTATTCTGTATATTTTGATATTGAAAATAAGATTTTTGAGATTGACAATAATAGTTTTTTTCTGAGTGAACTAGAAAATTTTTTTTCCAATTATTTGAATAGTAGGTCTAAGAGTAACAATCACTACTATTATCATTACATGTATGATACTCAATCTAGTTGGAATAATCACATTAATAGTTGCATTGATAGTTATCTTCGTTTTGAAGTCAGTATTCATAGTGACACTTTCAGCGGTACCGACAATTACAGTGACAGTTACATTTCTAGTTTCATTTGTACTGAAGGTAGTCAAAGCAGGAATTCTAGTATAAGAACTGGTGGTAACAACCGTGATTTCAATATAAGAGGAAGATCTAATGATTTGGATATAAATAAAAAATACAGAAATTTATGGGTTCAATGCGAAAATTGTTATGGATTAAATTATAAAAAATTTTTTAGGTCAAAAATGCATATTTGTGAACAGTGTGGATATCATTTGAAAATGAGTAGTTCAGATAGAATCGAACTTTTGATTGATCCGGGCACTTGGGATCCCATGGATGAAGATATGGTCTCTATGGACCCCATTGAATTTCATTCAGAGGAGGAACCTTATAGAGATCGTATCGATTCTTATCAAAGAAGGACAGGTTTAACTGAAGCTGTTCAAACAGGCATAGGTCAACTAAATGGTATTCCCATAGCAGTTGGGGTTATGGATTTTCAGTTCATGGGGGGTAGTATGGGATCCGTAGTAGGCGAGAAAATCACCCGTTTGATCGAGTATGCTACTAATCGATCTCTACCTGTCATTATTGTGTGTGCTTCTGGGGGAGCACGTATGCAAGAAGGAAGTTTGAGCTTGATGCAAATGGCTAAAATATCTTCTGCTTCATATAATTATCAATCAAATAAAAAGTTATTCTATGTATCAATCCTTACATCTCCTACAACTGGTGGAGTAACTGCCAGTTTTGGTATGTTAGGAGATGTTATTATTGCTGAACCCAACGCCTATATTGCTTTTGCGGGTAAAAGAGTAATTGAACAAACATTGAATAAAACAGTACCCGACGGTTCACAAGCGGCTGAGTATTCATTCCATAAGGGCTTATTTGACCCAATCGTACCGCGTAATCTTTTAAAAGGTGTTCTGAGTGAGTTATTTCAGCTGCACGGTTTCTTTCCTTTGAATAAAAACGCAAAAAAAATATCGAAATAAAATGAAAATATAGATATAGAAGTGATTTCTATGTCTACAAGGATGGGGGAATAATAAAATTTCTTAAACTTAAAGCGGATTATCATATATATTCGTCTAAAAAGATGAATAGGTACACTTCATTTAGTTCTCATTCCTTGCACTTATTCACTACTTAAATATTAATATTATTTAGAATAGTTTCTATATAATAGAGATACTTATCATAAGATATCTTTATAATAGGTACAAATATTAAATCGAGGTACCCATTCTATGACAGATCTTAACTTACCCTCCATTTTTGTCCCTTTAGTGGGCCTAGTATTTCCTGCGATTGCAATGGCTTCTTTATTTCTTCATGTCCAAAAAAATAAGATTGTCTAGATCCGATGGGACCAAATTTCATCAATTTATTTCAACACTGAATCATAATACAGATATTTGTTTAGTGTAATATGGGACAATATGTGGCTTTTTCCGAACACAAACGAAAGAACTGTTATGCATGCGGATACATGATATCCGCATAAATGTATGTATATGATATGCGGGTATATCTGGTTAAAAACGATCGGCGAATATTTTTATAATAGAAAGTATATGTATCTAACCAATTATTCCTAATGGTTCATATCAGACTAGTGCTAGTTGATGAAAGTTACTTCGGCATCATGAAAAGTAAAGTCAAATTTTTTCTCAATTCCAATCGAATGCAACTGGGTCTAGTATAGTATGAACTGGCGATCAGAACATATATGGATAGAACTTATAACAGGGTCTCGAAAAGCAAGTAATTTTTGCTGGGCCTGTATCCTTTTTTTAGGTTCACTAGGATTCTTAGTGGTTGGAACTTCTAGTTATCTTGGTAGGAATCTGATACCTGGATTTCCATCTCAGCAAATCATTTTTTTTCCACAAGGAATCGTGATGTCTTTCTATGGAATCGCGGGTCTATTCATTAGTTCATATTTGTGGTGCACAATTTCATGGAATGTAGGTAGTGGTTATGACCGATTCGATAGAAAAGAAGGAATAATGTGTATTTTTCGTTGGGGATTCCCTGGAATAAATCGTCGCATCTTCCTTCGCTTCTTTATGAAAGATATCCAATCAATCAGAATGGAGGTTCAAGAGGGTCTTTTTCCTCGTCGTATTCTTTATATGGAAATCAGAGGCCAAGGAAACATTCCCTTGACTCGTACTGATGAGAATTTGACTCCGCGAGAAATTGAGCAAAAAGCTGCTGAATTGGCCTATTTCTTGCGCGTACCAATTGAAGTATTTTGAAATGAACCAAACGAAGAATGAATGTTTTCTCCACATAATAGAAGGAGCTTGCTAATTTCCCCTTTTTTTTATACAATTGAGGTTTCCTCAGACTGTTCATTCGAGAAAAACATGTTAGATTCCATTTCCTCGTTCCGTTGACGCAACAACCCGCTAGAATAAAACAAAAGTTGGGGAACGTATATGGAACAACTACAACTATTCCAACTATAATAAATATAATAAACTATAATAAGAATACATTTTTTCTATACCAAAACCCTTTTGTATCCGTATTTGTATGCGTATAGGGCCCAACTCCATTCTTTTATACTAGTAAAAAGTCTAATAAATCTAATTAAGTATGAATTCATCAAATATCCAAATATGTATTTCGTAATACAGAATTCATACTTTTAGGTTAAGCCTCAGATTTTGAACTGATACCGTATTCCTGTGCTGTGGTTAGACGGTGCAACATTTCGAAATAATTAATTGAGATACCCGGAAATCCTATTTACTTAATTTATTACTTAATTTATTTACTTTTTATATTATATATATATATTTCTCTATCTATTTATTTCGAATTTTTTTTCATCCGAAAAAGGACCCTTATTTTATTTCTATATTCCTTAATTCCTTCTGGATCTAAGGAGTCAATTATTATACAAAAATGGGAATAGATCCATAGGTTCCATACCTTGTTATAGAACTTGTGCTTTAGAGAAACATCAGATCAGATAGAGTTGACAAATGAAGCAGTTCATTAACAATTCACAGATAAAAAAAAAATGAAAAAAAAGAAAGCATTGATTTCCCTCCCATATCTTGCATCTATAGTATTTTTGCCCTGGTGGGTCTCTCTCTCATTTCAAAAAAGTCTCGAACCTTGGATTATTAATTGGTGGAATACTAGGCAATCCGAAACTTTTTTGAATGATATTCAAGAGAAAAATGTTATAGAAAAATTCCTAGAATTAGAAGAACTATTCTTGTTGGATGAAATGATAAAAGAATACCCAGAGACACATATACAAAATATACAAAAGTTTCGTATAGGAATACACAAGGAAACGATACAATTGGTCAAAACACACAATGAATATCATCTCCATATCATTTTGCACTTTTCGACAAATATAATATGTTTCGCTATTTTAAGCGGTTATTTTATTCTGGGTAATGAAGAACTTGTCATTCTTAATTCTTGGGTTCAGGAATTCTTCTATAACTTAAATGACACAATAAAAGCTTTTTCGATTCTTTTAGTTACTGATTTATGGATTGGATTTCACTCGACCCATGGTTGGGAACTAATGATTGGTTCGATCTACAATGATTTTGGATTGGCTCATAACGACCAAATTATATCTGGTCTTGTTTCCACTTTTCCAGTTATTCTAGATACAATTGTGAAATATTGGATCTTCCGTTTTTTAAATCGCGTATCTCCTTCGCTTGTAGTCATTTATCATTCAATGAATGAATGAAGAACTTATTTGATCTCCTGATATCAATCCAAATTTTTCTTCGCGCATAAAGAAAGCATTTTCCATTTGACTTATTCTTTCTTTATACTTCTACCTCTTCAAGGTATTTGTCCTATTTCAATAGAATTATTTCAGTACAATGGCAGACTCGTGGATAGGGAACTATACTAGCTACCTATCTAATTTATTGTAGAAATTCCTGGATGAATGATTGGATCATGCAAAATAGAAATACTTTTT